ATAAAGTGCCTGACAAAAGGGTTATCTTGATAGGATAAATTATACACAAATTGTGTCTTTATTAGCCCCCCACCGCTCCACTGTTGATGATCAACAGTTTAACTAAATTTATGCATTAAATTTAATTATATTAATTACATTTAATAGAATCAAACTATTTCCTCAGACATCAAAAGTCTATATACATCTTATACTAAAATGTACCCCAATAGAAAAAGGTAAGCTAAATAAGCTATTGGGTTCATACCCCACTTATAAAGGTCCACCCCTTTTCTTTTTAATTACTAATAATTTAACTAAATTTATATTTTTAATTATTCTTATTATAGGAAGTATTATTTCAATTTCATCTAATTCATGACTAGGAGCCTGGATAGGTCTTGAAATTAATCTTTTATCTTTCATTCCACTTTTAACTAATTTAAAAAGATTAACTTCCACAGAATCTTCATTAAAATATTTCATTGTTCAAGCTTTAGCATCAACTTCCTTGCTTTTTGTTATTTTAATAATATCATTTTATCATAATTTTTCATTCAATTATAATAATTATCTAAATATTATCCTAAACTCTGCCTTACTAATAAAAATAGGTGCTGCTCCATTCCACTCCTGATTCCCCGAAGTTATAGAAGGTTTAAATTGAGTAATAAGATTTATTTTAATAACATGACAAAAAATTGCCCCTATAGTATTAATTTCTTACTGTTTAATAAATGAATTCATTTTCTTTATTATCATCCTATCAGTTTTTATTGGATCAATTGGAGGATTTAATCAAACTAATTTACGTAGATTAATAGCCTATTCCTCAATTAATCATTTAGGGTGAATATTAAGAAGTTTATTAATTTCAATAAATTATTGATTAATATACTTCATATTTTACACCATGTTGTCTTTGTCAATTATTATTTTATTTTACCAATTTAATATTTTCTATTTTAGTCAAATCTTCTCAAGATTATCAAATAATCCCATTCTAAAATTTTCATTGTTTTGTAATTTTTTATCTCTTGGTGGACTTCCTCCATTCACTGGATTTTTACCAAAATGAATTATTATTCAAAATTTAAGTATATCAAATTTAACACTTGTAGTAATTATAGTAATTTTAACATTAATTACCCTATTTTTCTATATTCGATTAACATATTCAGCATTTTTAATTCATTCAGCTCAAATTTCTTGAAATAAGAATTGAGAGCCTAAAATCTATAGTTTAAATATTATCTTAAATTTCCTATCATTATTTGGTTTAATTACAGTAATTCTCCTCTATACAATTTATTAAGTTCTGGAAATTAATATTCACCTTTAAATTTGCAATTTAAAATCATTATTGAATACAGAACTTAAGAAGGCTTTAAGTTAATTAAACTAATAGCCTTCAAAGCTATCAATATAGAAAAATCTTTAAGCCTTATATTGGTAAAAGAGAAATACTTCCCATAAATAAATTTACAGTTTACTGCCTATCTTCAGCCATTTTACCTAAACGCAAAAATGATTATTCTCAACTAATCACAAGGATATTGGAACTCTTTATTTCCTATTTGGAATCTGAGCAGGACTTGTTGGAACAAGTTTAAGTTTATTAATCCGAGCTGAATTAGGTCAACCTGGATCACTTATTGGTGATGACCAAATTTATAATGTAATTGTAACAGCCCATGCTTTTATCATAATTTTTTTCATAGTTATACCAATTGTAATTGGAGGATTTGGAAATTGATTGGTTCCTTTAATACTTGCTGCTCCAGATATAGCTTTCCCTCGAATAAATAACATAAGATTTTGATTATTACCTCCTTCATTAACACTTCTTCTAGCATCCTCAATTGTTGAAAGAGGGGTTGGGACTGGATGAACTGTTTATCCCCCCCTATCTGCTGGTATTGCTCATGCTGGAGCATCTGTAGATTTAGCAATTTTTAGCCTTCATTTAGCCGGAGTATCATCAATTCTAGGAGCTGTAAATTTCATTACAACAGTAATTAATATACGTCTATCATACATAACTTTAGACCGTATACCTTTATTCGTTTGATCTGTAGTAATTACTGCAATTTTATTACTATTATCATTACCTGTTTTAGCAGGAGCAATTACTATACTTCTTACAGATCGAAATCTTAATACTTCATTCTTCGACCCAGCTGGGGGTGGAGATCCTATTTTATATCAACATTTATTTTGATTTTTTGGACATCCAGAAGTTTATATTTTAATTTTACCAGGATTTGGAATAATTAGACATATTATTGCTCAAGAAAGAGGAAAGAAGGAAACATTTGGAGCTCTAGGAATAATTTATGCCATACTAGCTATTGGATTATTAGGATTTGTTGTATGAGCTCATCATATATTTACTGTTGGTATAGATGTTGATACACGGGCTTATTTTACATCAGCAACAATAATCATTGCTGTCCCTACAGGAATTAAGGTATTTAGCTGATTAGCTACTCTCCATGGATCTCAATTTACTTATTCTCCTGCCTTATTATGAGCCTTAGGATTTGTCTTCCTTTTCACAGTTGGAGGATTAACAGGAGTAGTATTAGCTAATTCATCTCTTGATATTATTCTTCATGACACATATTATGTTGTAGCACACTTCCATTATGTTTTATCAATAGGAGCAGTATTTGCAATTATAGGAGGATTTGTACATTGATACCCCTTATTTACTGGATTAACAATAAATAACTTATGATTAAAAATTCAATTTACAGTAATATTTATTGGTGTAAATCTTACCTTTTTCCCTCAACATTTCTTAGGTTTAAGTGGTATACCCCGTCGTTATTCAGATTATCCAGATGCTTATACCTCATGAAATATTATTTCTTCTATTGGATCATTAATTTCATTTATTGGAGTACTATTCTTCTTTTTTATTTTATGAGAAAGTATATTCTCAAAGCGTATAATCTTATTCTCAGCTCAACTTCCCACTTCCATTGAATGATTACAAAAGTATCCTCCCGCTGAACACAGCTATTCAGAACTTCCTATTTTAACTAAGTTCTAATATGGCAGAATAGTGCAATAATTTTAAGCATTATATATAAAGGATTCCCTTTTATTAGAAAATGGCAACATGATCAAATTTTTCATTACAAAATAGTGCCTCCCCTTTAATAGAACAATTAATCTTCTTTCATGACCATACACTTCTTATTTTAACAATAATTACTATTTTAGTAGGGTATTTATTATCAACACTTTTTTTCAATAAATATATTAATCGATTTTTACTAGAAGGACAAACAATTGAAATCATTTGAACAATTTTACCTGCAGTAACATTAATTTTTATTGCTTTACCTTCACTACGTCTTCTCTATCTATTAGATGAAATTGATAACCCATCTATTACATTAAAAGCTATTGGTCATCAATGATATTGAAGATATGAATATTCAGACTTTATTGATGTAGAATTTGATGCTTATATAATTCCAACAACTGATTTACCAATAAATGGATTTCGATTATTAGATGTTGATAATCGTACCATGTTGCCTATAAATTCTCAAGTTCGAGTATTAGTAACAGCAGCAGATGTTCTTCACTCATGAACTGTTCCTGCATTAGGTGTTAAAATTGATGCTACCCCTGGTCGATTAAACCAAACCAACTTCTTTATTAGACGACCTGGATTATTTTTTGGACAATGTTCAGAAATTTGTGGGGCTAATCATAGTTTTATACCAATTGTAATTGAAAGTATCCCTATAAAAATATTTATTAATTGAATTAAATTAAACTCTTCATTAGGTGACTGAAAGCAAGTATTGGTCTCTTAAACCACTTTATAGTAAATTAGCAATTACTTCTAATGGAATAAAAAGTTAGTTAAATTATAACATTAATATGTCATGTTAAAATTATTAGAATAACCTAGTACTTTTTGATTCCTCAAATAAGTCCCCTGAGATGATGAATACTTTTCTTATATTTTATTTTATTATTAATTCTATTTTCTATTATAAACTACTACATTTTCTTTTATTTACCACAAAAAACAGAATCAACAAATATTATTACTAAGTCAATAAACTGAAAATGATAACAAATTTATTCTCAATATTTGATCCTTCAACAAATATTATAAGTTTATCTCTTAATTGATTAAGAACAATATTAGGATTAATTATAATTCCTAGTATATATTGATTAATTCCATCTCGATTTAATATTTTATGATTTAAAATTCTTAATACACTTCACTTAGAATTTAAAACTCTTATTGGATCACCAACATCATATGGAAGAACTTTTATCTTTGTCTCATTATTTTCTTTTATTATATTTAATAATTTTATAGGACTATTCCCGTATGTATTTACTAGAACTAGTCACTTAGCAATAACACTAGCCTTAGCATTACCTCTCTGATTGAGATTTATTTTATATGGATGAATTAATCACACCACCCATATATTTGCTCATCTAGTTCCCCAAGGGACTCCTCCAGTTTTAATACCTTTTATAGTATGTATTGAAACAATTAGTAATTTAATTCGACCCGGAACTCTAGCTGTACGATTAGCAGCTAACATAATTGCAGGACATTTACTTCTTACTCTTCTGGGAAGAACAGGACCCTCTATAAGACTTATTTTATTAAACTTCCTACTAATTACTCAATTCGCATTATTAACCTTAGAATCAGCTGTTGCTATTATTCAATCTTACGTATTTGCAGTTTTAAGAACTTTATATTCTAGTGAAGTAGTTTAAATGTCAACACATAGTAATCATCCCTACCATCTAGTCGATTATAGACCATGACCATTAACTGGAGCTTTAGCAGCTTTAACTACTACTGCAGGAATAGTAAAATGATTCCACCAATTTGACTCATCTTTACTTCTTCTAGGAAATCTTATTATAATTCTTACAATAATTCAATGATGACGTGATGTTATTCGTGAAAGAACTCTTCAAGGATTACATACATCTAATGTAATTTCAGGTTTACGATGAGGAATAATTCTATTTATTATTTCAGAAGTTTTCTTCTTTGTTAGATTCTTTTGAGCTTTTTTTCATAGAAGATTATCCCCCACCGTTGAACTTGGTTTAACATGACCCCCTGCAGGTATTATTCCATTTAACCCCTTAGAAGTTCCATTATTAAATACAGTAATTCTATTATCATCTGGAGTAACAATTACATGAGCTCATCATAGTTTAATAAATGGGAATTATACACAAACTACCCAAGGATTATTTTTTACAGTATTACTAGGTATTTATTTCACAATTCTTCAAGCTTATGAATATATTGAAGCTCCTTTTACTATTGCTGATTCAGTATATGGATCAACATTTTTTATAGCAACTGGATTCCATGGACTTCATGTTCTTATTGGAACAACGTTTTTATTAGTATGTTTAATTCGACATATTAATTTTCATTTCTCAGCTAATCATCACTTTGGGTTTGAAGCAGCCGCTTGATACTGACATTTTGTAGATGTAGTATGATTATTCTTATATATCTCCATTTACTGATGGGGAGGATAAATTTATATAGTATATAAGTATATTTGACTTCCAATCAAAAGGACTAAATTATTTTAGTATAAATAATACTAAGAATTATATCAATTAGCTTAATTATTATCACAATCTCTGTAATCATAATATTATTAGCATCTATTTTATCAAAAAAATCTTTTTATGATCGTGAAAAAAATTCACCATTTGAATGTGGGTTTGATCCTAAATGCTCAGCTCGAATTCCATTCTCACTTCATTTCTTTTTAATTGCAATTATCTTCCTAATCTTTGATGTAGAAATTGCTTTATTATTGCCAGTAATTATTATTATAAAATATTCAAATTTAATAATTTGATTAATAACATCTATATTTTTTATTTTAATCCTTTTAATTGGTCTTTATCATGAATGAAATCAAGGAGCCCTTCAATGAACTGACTAAATAGGGTAATAGTTAATTATAACATTTGAATTGCACTCAAAAAGTATTGATATATCAATTTACCTTAAAGTTTGAAGCGATTACGCAATTAGTTTCGACCTAATTTTTGGTGTTAAATTCACCCAAACTTTTAATTGAAGCCAAAATAGAGGCCTATCACTGTTAATGATATCATTGAATTATTATATTCCAATTAAAGAAATATGATGATCAAGAAAAAGCTGCTAACTTTTTTCTTTAGTGGTTAAATTCCATTAATATTTCTATTTATGTAGTTTAATTAAAACATTACATTTTCATTGTAAAAATAAAATACTTATTTTCATAAATATTTAAAAGTAAAATTACTACCTTAACATCTTCAGTGTTACGCTCTATAATAAGCTATTTAAATTAAAATAATATTAATAAAAATATTAAACCAACTCATGACACAAATATCACTAAATAAATTTTAAAATTATTAAATTGAAGAATTGATCTAACGATACTAAAATTTTTTAAAAATGTAAAAATCGATTGTGCTCCATAATATTCATTTCATCCTTGATCAACATTTTTAATAATTCTATAACCTAATTTTAAAGAACCATAACTTATATAAGAAGTTGAAATAGTAGGTATAAACCACATATTCCCCAGAAAATTTGTTGTTTTATAAATTAATAAAGGCTTTATTGTTCAACTAATTTTAAACTGAAATAATTCATAACCTAATAATCCCCCTAAAATTCTAACAATTAAAGTTATAAATTTTAATAAAGGGGGTAAACAAATTATTTCAGGAGTTGGTAAAATTAATCAGCTTAATATTCTTCCACCTGTAATTGCCAAAAATAATAAACCCAATATACCTTTTAATATAATTCAATAACAATCACTAATAGAAAATAATCTATTAAAATTAAATACTCCACTTAAAGAATAATAAGTTAAACGTATAGAATAACAAACTGTTAAACCAGTTGATAAAAAAAATAGTAAATATACTAAAATATTTAAAGAATTTATAGAAACTATTTCCAAAATTAAATCCTTTGAGTAAAATCCTGCTAAAAAGGGTATTCCGCATAAAGCTAAATTTGCAATATTAAAACAAGTGCAAGTTAAAGGTATTATATTAATTAATCCCCCTATAAATCGAATATCCTGTGTATTCTTTATATTATGAATAATTGATCCGGCACATATAAATAATAAAGCCTTAAATAAAGCATGAGTTAATAAATGAAAAAATGCTAAATTAGCATATCCTAATGATAAAATTCTTATTATTAATCCCAACTGTCTTAAAGTTGACAAAGCAATAATTTTTTTTAAATCAAATTCATAATTTGCCCCTAATCCAGCTATAAATATTGTTAATAAAGAAATTAATAATAATAATTTTCTTAAATAAGTATTTATAAATAATAAGTTAAAACGAATTAATAAATAAACTCCAGCTGTTACTAAAGTTGAAGAATGAACTAAAGCAGATACAGGTGTTGGTGCTGCTATAGCAGCAGGTAGTCATGAAGAAAAAGGAATTTGAGCACTTTTTGTTATAGCAGCTAAAACTACTAGTCATCCAATGATTACTATCTGATAATCACTTTTTATACACTCTAAATAATAAATATAATTTCAACTCCCATAATTTAATATTCAAGCAATTGATAATAATAAAGCTACATCACCAATACGATTTGTTAAAGCAGTAATTATTCCAGCATTATATGATTTTACATTTTGATAATAAATAACTAAACAATAAGAAACTAACCCTAACCCATCTCATCCTAATAAAATTCTAATTAAATTAGGAGAGATAATTAAAAACATTATTGATAAAACAAACATTAATACAAGAATAATGAAACGATTTAAATTTTCATCTCCATGTATATAATCATCTCTATAATAAATTACTATAGAAGAAATAAATAATACAAATCTTATAAAAACTAAAGATATTCAATCTAATAAAATAGTTATAACAATTGAAGAAGAATTTAATGTTAAAATTTCTCACTCCACAAAAATTACTAAATCATTAATAATAAAAAATAACCCTCTAATAAAAAATGTTAGAGAAATTCTCAACAAAATATAAAAAGATATTACACAAATTGATAAATTAATTATTTAAAATGAAATAATCATATCTTTGACACCACAAATCAATATTTTTATTAAACTATTTAAATTATAATCATAATATACAATATTCACCCTTTAAAATTAATAAATTTAAAGGAACTCAATGTAATATTAATAAAATAAATTCACGTATTGATCCATTATAACATCTATATAACCCAGAATATAATTCACCATGTTGTCTATATGAATATAAATACAACGAATAAGCTGCTCCAAAAAATGATAACAAAGCAATAAAAAATATTGTCCCTCAAGATCAACCTACTACTCTATTTAACAAACTAATTTCACCTAATAAATTTAATGAAGGAGGTGCTGCTATATTTGAAGATCTTAAAAGGAATCATCATAAACATATTCTTGGTATAAAATTAATTATTCCCTTATTAATTAATAGTCTACGACTACCAGTTCGTTCATAACTAATATTTGCTAAACAAAATAAACCTGAAGAACATAATCCATGACCAATTATTAAAGAATATGACCCACAAAATCCTCAATATCTTAAAGTTATTAATCCAGCAATTACCAAACTTATATGTGAAACAGATGAATAAGCAATTAATGATTTTAAATCAACTTGACGTATACAGATTAAACTAACTAAAAATCCCCCTAACAAAGAAATAATTATTCAAATAATATTCAAATTTATCCCTAAAGATATAATTAATTTAAAAACACGAACCATTCCATAACCTCCTAATTTTAATAAAATTCCAGCCAAAATTATTGAACCAGAAATAGGTGCTTCAACATGTGCTTTTGGTAGTCATAAATGTACTAAAAATATTGGCATCTTAACTAAAAAAGCAAATAATATACATAAATAAAATAAATAATTTAATGAAAAATCTTCAAAAAATATAAAATATATTAATCTACAATTTATATTATATAAATAAAAAATAGATGCTAATATAGGTAAAGAAGCAAATAATGTATAAAACAATAAATATACTCCAGCCTGTAAACGCTCAGGTTGATATCCTCAACCTACAATTAAAAATAAAGTAGGAATTAATCTTGATTCAAAAAATAAATAAAAATAAAATAAATTTAATGAAGAAAATGTTAAAAATAATATTAGCATCAAAATAATAATATTAAAAATAAAGAAAAAAGTTCTATAATTTAAACGATTAATACTTTCACTAGCCATTATTATTAATGAACAAATTCAAAAAGTTAATAAAATAAGACCAAAAGAAATTAAATCAAGTCCTATAAAATAACTTAAATTGCAAAATAAACCAGTTGGTTGAACATAAAATATGAATAAACCGCTTAACATAAATATTAAACATTGCACCAACCAATAGGTATTAAAAATGAAACATAAGGGGATTATAAACAAGATAAATATTATAATTCTTAACATTGTTGTAAAACTCTAAATGACTGAAAGTAGTCATTACCATGAGTACGAACTATTCTTACTAAAATTGATAAACCTAAAGCCCCTTCACAAACTCTAAAAGTTAAAAAAATTATAGAAAAATAATACTCAAATTCATAATATATTAAATAAAAAATTAATATAAAAAATAAACTTAAAACAATAAATTCTAAGCTTAATAATATACTTAATAAATGTTTACGTTTTAATGCATATGATAAACAACCTGAAATAAATATTACTGTAGCTATTAAAAAATTTAATTCAATCATTAGTTTTAATAGTTTAATAAAAACATTGGTCTTGTATACCAATAATAAGATTCAATCTTTTAAAACTTCAGAGAAAAGAAATTTATTCTTATCAATAATCTCCAAAATTATTATTTTTATTAAACTATTCTCTGATATTTTTATAATACTCACTTTAATTAATATAATTATATCTATTAATTTTATTCAAATTAAACATCCATTAGCTATAGGATTAATACTATTAATTCAAACTATTATTATTAGAATAATTTGTGGATTATTTACTTACTCTTATTGATTTGCATATATTCTATTCCTAATTATATTAGGAGGTATATTAGTATTATTTATTTATGTAACTAGATTAGCATCAAATGAATTATTCTCATTCTCTATAAAAAATCTATTTTTATCAATATTTATTTTTTTTATTATTATATTCATCTTCATATTTACTGATACAACTTTAATTATTAATAATAATATGGAAATAATTGAATTTAATATTAATAACAATTTATTTAGAGAAAATGAATTTAGTTTAATTAAATTGTATAATAACCCTTCTATAAATATTACAATTTTAATAATTAATTACTTATTATTAACACTAATTGTAGTTGTAAAAATTACAAACATAAACTATGGACCTCTACGTCAAATATACTAATGAATAAACCTATACGAATTTCACATCCCTTATTTAAAATTGCTAATAACGCATTAGTAGATCTTCCCGCTCCATCAAATATTTCAGCATGATGAAATTTTGGATCCTTACTAGGACTATGTTTAATTATTCAAATTGTAACAGGTCTATTTCTAGCTATACATTATACTGCAGATATTAATATAGCTTTTAATAGTGTAACCCACATTATTCGTGATGTAAATTATGGATGATTAATCCGAACACTACATGCTAATGGGGCCTCATTTTTTTTTATTTGTATTTATCTTCATATTGGACGAGGATTATATTATGGATCATATATATTTATACATACATGAAGTGTAGGAGTATTAATTCTATTCCTTGTTATAGCAACAGCTTTTATAGGTTATGTTTTACCATGAGGACAAATATCATTTTGAGGGGCTACTGTAATTACCAATTTATTATCAGCTATCCCTTACTTAGGAACAACATTAGTTCAATGATTATGAGGGGGATTTGCAGTAGATAATGCTACCCTTACACGATTCTTCACTTTCCATTTTCTGTTACCTTTTATTGTAGCCGCAGCTACAATAGTACATTTATTATTCCTTCACCAAACAGGTTCAAATAATCCATTAGGAATTTCAAGTGACTCTGATAAAATTCCATTCCATCCTTATTTTTCATTTAAGGATATTATTGGATTTATTACTATAACATTTATTTTATTAATAATTACATTATACAGCCCTTATGGGTTAGGTGACCCTGATAATTTTATCCCTGCAAACCCATTAGTAACACCAGTACATATTCAACCTGAATGATATTTTCTCTTTGCCTATGCAATTCTTCGATCAATCCCCAATAAATTAGGGGGAGTAATTGCCCTGGTTATATCTATTGCAATTTTATTTATTATACCCTTTTATTTTATAAGTAAATTTCGAGGATTACAATTTTATCCTATTAATCAAACCTTATTCTGAACTATAGTAGTAATTGTAATTTTATTAACATGAATTGGTGCTCGACCAGTTGAAGACCCATATATTATAGTAGGACAAATCCTAACAGTATTATATTTTACATATTATTTAATTAACCCTCTAATTCATAAAATGTGAGATTCAATAATCTATTAATTAATGAGCTTGAAAAATAAGCATATGCTTTGAAAGCATAAGATGACAGTTAAGTCTGTTATTAATTTCAGTTTACTAAATTTATTTAACTAAATAAAAATTATATAAATAAATATCTTTACTCCTAAATAAAAAAATAAAAAATTTAATGATATAGGTAAATAACTTTTTCAAGCTAAATATATTAATTTATCATAACGATATCGAGGTAATGTACCACGAACTCAAATAAATAAAAAAGAAATAAATACAAGCTTTATAAAAAACATAAAAGAAAATACACCTGAACCAAGAAATATTACTGAATAAAGTATTCTTATAAATAAAATTCTTGAATATTCAGATAAAAAAATTAAAGCAAATCCCCCTCTTCTATACTCAACATTAAACCCTGAAACTAATTCTGATTCACCTTCAGCAAAATCAAAAGGAGTACGATTAGTTTCAGCTAATATAGATGTAACCCAGGCCAAAGAAATAGGTAAAAATAAAATAATAAATCATATATAAGATTGATATAATTCAAAATCTAGTAAATTATATCTACCAATTAAAAAAACTAAAGATAGTAATAATAAAGCTATACTTACTTCATAAGAAATAGTTTGAGCAACAGCCCGTAACCCTCCTAATAAAGCGTAATTTGAATTAGAAGATCAACCCGCAATTATTACTGTATAAACTCCTATTCTTGTACAACATAAAAAAAATAATAAACCTAAATTAAAATTATACAAATTTGTTAAATAAGGAAAAACTATTCAAATTAATAATGATAAAAATAATCTAATAATAGGAGAAATATAATAACTTAAATAATTAGATATAATTGGATAAGTCTGCTCCTTAGTAAATAATTTAATAGCGTCAGAAAAAGGTTGTGGAATCCCACAAAATCCTACTTTATTAGGACCTTTACGAATCTGAATATACCCTAAAACCTTACGCTCCATTAAAGTTAAAAATGCAACCCCTACTAAAACTATAATAATCAAAATTAAACTTCTAATTAAAACAATAAAAAAATCACTTATATATAATATTATTACTTGTAAAATAATTTACATGTTTGAAGTCTAAATTCAATGCACTATTCTGCCAAAGTAATTAATTTTATTCAATAGAAAAAAAATTTTTCCCATAATTGGTCCTTTCGTACTAAATAATGGATTAATAATTAAGGATAGAAACCGACCTGGCTCACGCCGGTCTGAACTCAAATCATGTAAAGATTTAAAGGTCGAACAGACCTATTACTTAAAGCTTCTGCACTCTAAAATTTCTTTAATTCAACATCGAGGTCGCAAACTTTGTTATAGATATGAACTCTCCAACAAAATTACGCTGTTATCCCTAAGGTAACTTATTCTAATAATCAATAATAATGGATCAAATAATCATAAATCAATGTTTAAAATTTAAGAAAGTTATATTAATTTCCCTGTCACCCCAACAAAATATAATATTATTTATAAAAAAATATTTTACTATATAAATATAAATAAAAATATATAAAGTTCTATAGGGTCTTCTCGTCCTCCAATAATATTCAAGCCTTTTAACTAGAAAGCTAAATTATTAAAATTTTAAAAATGAGACAGTTTGTATTTCGTTCAACCATTCATACAAGCCTCTAATTAAAAGGCAAATGATTATGCTACCTTTGCACAGTCAAAATACTGCGGCCCTTCAAAATTCAGTGGGCAGGCCAGACTTTATATTATAATCAAAAAGACATGTTTTTGATAAACAGGCGAATACAATTTTTGCTGAATTCCTTATCTTCATCTTAATTTATGTTTTATTCATAAATAAAATAATACTAATTTAATCATTATTTCTAAATAAAATTGTTAATATCAATATTTCAATAAATATTTTAAAGAAAAAAAAATCTTGTATATAAGTAAATTAATTATAACACTTTAAATAAAAATGGAAATTTCTAATCCTATTTATTTACTACAAAAATTAATCTTATAAAAAAATTTTAAGCTTATCCCTAAAATTTTTTTTATCTACAATTCAATAAACTAAATAATTAAAATAATGAAATGTAAATAAATAAATTAAATTCAATTCTTGAAAAACTAGATACATTTAAAAACGACTAACGTCTAATTACTAAATTATTATTTAAAATCTTTTTGCCACAAAAAACCTCATAATAGTTTAGCTCTTTTAAATTCGAGATAAATATTCATTAATATTTTATTTTTAATCAACCCTGATACAAAAGGTACAATAAAATAAATTTACTTTTAAATTAATAAATAATATTTCAAATTTCCATTAATGTACTAATTTACTATAACTAATATTATTTAATCAAAAAATTACAAAAACAAATAATAATAAATATATTTTAATTATAAAAAATATAATCTAAAAAAATAAGTAATAAACTCTTAATCAAACTAATCTGAATTGCACAGATAACTATTCAATGTAAATGAAATGCTTAACTATTCAAGCTCTAGTTTGTCCTTCTAGATACACTTTCCAGTACACCTACTATGTTACGACTTATCTTTATTTAAAAAGAGCGACGGGCGATGTGTACATGTCTTAGAGCTAAAATCAATTTATTAACATAAATAAATTTACAGTTAAATCCACCTTTAATAAAATATTTCAATTTCATATCCGTAGTAAATTAGTTTTATTGTAACCCATTTCCTCTAAATTATTAGCTACACCTTGATCTGAAATAAATTTTTATAAAAATTTAAGATAATTATATTCTTATAAAATATTCTGGTAACGACGGTATATAAACTTTATAAATTCAGTAAAATTAATCGTGGACTATCGATCACGGAACAGGTTCCTCTAAAAAGACTAAGACACCGCCAAATCTTTTAGGTTTCAAGATCATATCTAATACTACCCAGGTTAATTTTAACATTTAAAATAATAGGGTATCTAATCCTAGTTTTTTAAATAAATTTCATAGCTTCATAATTAAATTAAGAATATTGAATAAAATTAAATTTCACCTAAATAAATTTATAATTTAATCCTAAATAACAATTAACTACTTAAACCAAGAGCTTTTATTTGCACAATTTGTATAACCGCAGATGCTGGCACAAATTTGTCCTGAACTAAAACTTTCACCGATTCAAAGTCACCTTAATGATCAATACAAAATACTGCGATTAAAAATTTTACTTCCAAATATTAAAATTAAAAGTAATTCACACAAAAATTTACATGTAAAATAAAGAATAAATAAAATAAGAGCCAAGATCAAACTTTTAAGTAAGATTCATATTATTATTAGTATTATTAAAATAACAATATTTATGCTAAGTAAATAAATATAATTCTGCATTAACCCACTATATATTTTTAAAAAATTTATGCTCCCCATATATCTTTATTTAAATATAATAAAAACATATAATGTAAATAAAATTATAATAAATCTACTATTTAAATAAATTAATATATGTATTTTATTAATTAAAATTTTGTTCCTAATTTATTAATTAGAAAAGTTTTAGCTACCTAAATAGCTTGTATAATAATTTAAATTTATAATCTGAAATTTTTGGTATAAAAATAAAAACTGGTTTATTTTGCAATACCCTTTCCTATAAGTTATGGTTCAATAAAATAATTCTCTCTTTTTTTTTTTTGTACTTCAAAAAAAGAGAAAATTATTTTATAGTATTTTAAGAAATTTTTTTTTGAAAATTTGTTAAAAAAAATTTTTCTTAATAAATGTTTAATAATTATATTACATTAATATAAATATTTATAAATATATAAATCATTTAATATAATATGATTTATATATAAATCTTAATATAATATATTTATAAATTATTTATATTCACTTTTATTAGTTTTATCTATTTGACTTATATTAAAATAATACTTCTTATTTTATATAAACTCTCTTTTCTGATAAATCAATTATTATTTTCTATAGGTAAATTGTATTATATAGATAACATGCATTTTCTAAAATCTTCATTTTATATATATATAAATAATATTAATAGTTAAATTTATTATTAATATATAAGATATATCTCGTATAAAAATTATTATATAATAAGATTTTATGATTTATATATATAAGTATACAATATTAATATATTAAATTTTTAATAAAAAAAAAACCCTTGCAAATTGCCATTTTACTCTAATTTATTTATTCTTTGTTAAATAAACCAGTTTTTAAAAGATTATTTATCGGTATTTAATTATTTATAAAAATA